TTTTGAATGGCAGTTCCAAAAAAACGTACTTCTATCTCTAAAAAGCGTATTCGTAAAAAAACGTGGAAAAAGAAGGGATATTGGACAGCGTTGAAAGCTATTTCGTTAGGGAAATCCCTTTCTACAGGTAATTCAAAAAGTTTTTTTGTTCAACAAAATAAATAATGAAATATTAGAATAATTGGAATTAGCCTAACTTAAAAATACATTTTTTAGAATACAAAGTAATCAAGAGAAAAAAAAAAAGATGATCTCCTTTTTTAATGTTTTGACTTTTGTCTACTAAATTCTAAACCCTTTTTTTTTTAGAATAAAAAAAAGACAGGCTATACATAATACATAAAAATAAGCTTTCACATTTTTTTTTATTTCCCAAATGGGGATTCTTTTTTTTCTCCATCACTAACTTGTTGGAATAATAAAGATCTTAGATTTCTTCGAAAGAAGAGGAAATCTAAGATCTTTAGAAGAAGGAGAAATCCATGGGTTCTTGAAATAAATTAATTTAAGTTAAATTTATTTTTTATTTTGAAACGTGATACCTTTCTGAATTACTCTTTCTCTGAATTATTATATCCTTTGCTTACAATCGAATTGATAAAAGCATCTATGCAGAATTAGTGGATCTTATATAATAATATAAGATTTTTAAGTGATCAAAAAAATTGGATGTTTGTACTGTTTGTACAATACAAAAAGATCAATCAAAATAGATACTTTACTAATTATTATTTGAATTTCTCTTTATAAATTAGAAAAAAGGGTTTTTGAGAAGTGTTAATTTTTATATTTATAAAAAGAAAATAATTATTTATTATTTTTTTTGTTTTCGATTTTTTTTTTATTAATTGAACTGATAAAGAGCATTTTGAGTTCTGTCTTTGGATTGCTGTCCCAACTAGTTTATTGAGTTATATTTTTCATTGTATTCTAGGAAAAAGTAGAAAGTATAAAAAAAGTGAATTTTAAAAAATTTTAAGTAACTCAGATTAAAAAAAAAAATTTCATTCAATTAAAAACCAGAAATCCCTATTTGTTATTTAAACATTAAACAAGTTTTGATTTATTCAATCGATTGTAAATTGCATTGAATTTACTTTTTATTCAAATTTGAATCTCGACGATTGAATAAAAATTTGTTAGTATTGTTTTGAACAAGTTGCCGCTATGGTGAAATTGGTAGACACGCTGCTCTTAGGAAGCAGTGCTAGAGCATCTCGGTTCGAGTCCGAGTAGCGGCATAAGATCTTTTAAAAGAGATATTATAAGTTTTATAATAAATTTAATTACCGATTTTCATTTCCTATAATGGGGTAAACCCCACTATTAAATTTTTAACTATTTTTTGATTTTATGATTTTTTCTATTTTAGAGCATATATTAACTCATATATCTTTTTCGATCGTTTCAATTGTAATGACAATTTATTTTTTAACTTTATTAGTTGATGTAGATGAAATCATAGGAGTCTATGATTCATCAGATAAAGGCATCATAATTACTTTTTTTGCTATAACAGGATTATTATTCACTCGTTGGATTTATTCGGGACATTTTCCATTAAGTAATTTATATGAATCATTAATTTTTCTTTCATGGGCTTTCTCGATCATTCATATGGTTTCCTATTTTAATAAAAACAAGAAAAATTACTTGAAAAATTACTTAAAGGCCATAACTGCGCCAAGTACTATTTTTGTTCAGGGTTTTGCTACTTCAGGTCTTTTAAACAAAATGCCTCAATCTGCAATATTAGTACCCGCTCTCCAATCACAATGGTTAATGATGCACGTAAGTATGATGGTATTAGGCTATGGCGCTCTGTTATGCGGATCATTATTATCAATAGCTCTTCTAGTCATTACACTTCGAAAAGTTAGACCTATTTTTTTGAAAAAGAATATTCAAAATAATATTTTCTTAAATGAATCATTTTCTTTTGGTGGACTTTACTACATGAATGAAAGAAATGCTATTTTACTAAAAGAAAACATTAATTTTAGTTTTTCTAGAAATTATTATAGGTATCAATTGATTGAACAATTGGATTATTGGAGTTATCGTATTATCAGTCTTGGGTTTATTTTTTTAACTATCGGCATTCTTTCAGGAGCAGTATGGGCTAATGAGACATGGGGGTCATATTGGAATTGGGACCCAAAAGAAACTTGGGCATTTATTACTTGGACTATATTCGCAATTTATTTACATATTAAAACAAATAGAAATATTAGGGGTATTAATTCTGCAATTGTGGCTTCGATAGGCTTTCTTTTAATTTGGATATGCTATTTTGGAGTCAATCTCTTAGGAATAGGTTTACATAGTTATGGTTCATTTACATCTAATTGAATAAAACAATAAACAAAAGAATGCAAATGCAAATCTAAAAAAAAAAAAGATAGTATCTATATATAACTTCTATATAAGTTATATAACTTATATAGAAGTTAAGAAAGAAAATTGAGTGGTAAACCAACCATCAAGAACCTTTTGAATCATTCCACTACTTGATTCAAAAGGTTCTCACAATAGAAAGGCCAAAGATCTCTGATTACAATTCAATTGAAGACTTTTTCACTTAAGATAAATATAAATTTACTTAAGATAAATAAAAAAAGATGATTTTTTATTTTTTTTTTTTCATTTTTTTTGAATTCCTGAAAACTATTCATAAAAAAAATTAGATAGAATAGATTCGACCTTGTCACTTGCTAGTGAGAGCACAAAATCCGGATAAATACCAATACCAATTATGGGTAGAAGAATAGAGATTGAAAGAAATAACTCTCGGGGTCCAGAATCAAAAAAAGAAAAGTTTTGGCCATTAATTAACTTGTATCCATAGAACATTTGGCGTGACATAGATAATAAATATATAGGAGTTAATATCATTCCAATTGCCATTACAAAAATAATTAGTATTTTTGACATTAAGAAATATTTTTGGCTGGTAATTATTCCAAAAAAAACTATTAATTCGGCAACAAAACCACTCATGCCCGGTAATGCAAGGGAAGCCATCGATAAGATAGTGAACATTGTAAATATTTTTGGAATGGAGATAGCCATTCCACCCATTTCGTCAAGATAAACAAGACGGATTCTATCATAACTCGTTCCTGCCAAGAAAAAAAGTGCAGCGCCAATAAATCCATGAGAGATTATTTGTAATATAGCTCCATTAAGGCCAGGATCCGTTATAGAACCAATACCTAGAATTATAAAACCCATATGAGATACAGAAGAATAGGCTATTCTCTTTTTTAAATTACGTTGACCGGGAGATATTGAAGCTGCATAAATTATTTGGATTGTACCGACTACCATCAACCAAGGAGAAAATATAGAATGAGCATGAGGTAATAATTCCATATTGATTCGAACCAATCCATATGCTCCCATTTTTAATAAGATTCCGGCGAGAAGCATACAAGTACTGTAATGTGCCTCTCCGTGGGTGTCAGGTAACCATGTATGTAAAGGTATAATCGGTGATTTGACGGCAAAAGCAATAAAAAATCCAATATAAAATATTATCTCTAGTGTGGCAGGATAGGATTGATTAGCTAATAGTTCTAAATTTAATGTAGGTTCGTTGGAACCATATAAACTTATACCCAAAACTCCTATTAATAGAAAAATAGAACTTCCTGCGGTGTATAAAATAAATTTTGTAGCTGAATACAGACGTTTCTTGCCCCCCCACATGGATAAAAGTAGATAAACGGGAATTAATTCTAATTCCCACATGATGAAAAAAAGTAAAAGATCCCGAGAAGAAAATGATCCTATTTGACCGCTGTACATTGCTAACATCAGGAAATGAAATAATCGGGAATCCCGAGTAACTGGAAAAGCCGCTAAAGTAGCTAAAGTAGTGATAAATCCCGTTAGTAAAATCGTTCCTATAGAAAGTCCATCTATTCCCAGTCTCCAGTAAAAACCAAAAATATTGATCCATTTATAATCTTCGGCCAGTTGAATTAATGGATCGTCAATTTTAAAATTATAACAAAAAGCGTAGGTCGTTAGAAGAAGTTCTAAGATACAGATGCATATAGTATACCATTTATTGACTTTATTTCCTCTATGCGGGAGAAAGAACATTAATGAACCCGCAGATATTGGAAAAACTACAATTATTGTTAACCAAGGAAAAGAATTCGTGGTAAAGACAAGATACATCAGATCCAAAGAACTCGTACTCAAAAAAAAATATATAAATAAAAAAAAATATATATAATTTGACTTTTTTGAGTACGAGTCCTTTTGTCAATAAAAAAAATAAAATGTATTCAAAATGTATTCAAATGAGGTTTTCGGTAACGTATCAATAAGCTAGACCCATGCTTCGAGTTGTTTCATGCCATAAATAAACTCGAACGCTCAAAAAATCCGTTGGACAGGCGGATTCACATCTCTTACAACCAACACAATCCTCTGTTCTTGGAGCGGAAGCAATTTGCTTAGCTTTACATCCATCCCAAGGTATCATTTCTAATACGTCTGTAGGACATGCTCGGACACATTGAGTACATCCTATACAGGTATCATAAATTTTTACTGAATGTGACATAGGATCTATAGTTTTTTGAATGTCATAAATTTTCAATCTAGTAAACTTGTAACTGAATGATATATTCAAATACTAGATGAATCAATGATTTCCTTTACCAGAATTTTGCTAATGAATTCTGGCTCAATTGATAAAAAAATAGGGCTAAAATACTTTGATTTCTTAGATTTTCACAAAATAAATATGATCTAGTAGGTTACAACTTATTATATATACTAATTTTTAAATCTATAATTTTTTTATTTATGCTACTTATTCAATAAGGTCGATTGGTTGATGCGAGTTGATTTTCTGTTACGATAAATTGACGAGACTATAGCTAATCCAATAGCTGCTTCAGCGGCTGCAATTGCTATAACAAAAATGCAGAAAATATCTCCTTTTAGTTGGGAATTATCAAAAAAATCAGAAAATGTTACGAAATTCATATTAACCGCATTTAGTATAAGTTCAAGACACATAAGAGCCCTAACCATATTTCGACTCGTGATCAATCCATAAAGACCGATAGAAAATAAATAAGCACTCAAAACAAGTACATGTTCGAGTATCATTCATCAACTCCTTATCAATTTTGATTCATTTCAATATGAACAATAATTCAACGGATTCAATCGACTAGAATATAACAAAAAAGTACGAACAAAAACGATATTGGGTAAAAAACAATATTGGGAAATATATATATTAATTTATATATCAAATAAAAATAAATTCGATTTTAGACATGAAATACTATTCAACCAAATTGAATTAAATGAAATCAAATTGAATTGAATGAAAAGAAAAAATGTGATAAAATACAAAAAGTTTGATTTGGATTGTTCTTGACTAATTAGAAAGTTTTTTATTGACGAGCCACAGCAATTGCACCTATCAAAGCAACTAAAAGAATTATCGAAATGAGTTCAAATGGAAGAAAAAAATCTGTTGATAAATGAATTCCTATTTGTTGACTATTACTTATTAAATCTTGCTCTAGAATCTGGCTTAATCTTGTAGTCCAAATCACTCCGTACCATGACGTATCCAGAATAGTAGTAATTAATGAAAGAAGAATACTTGTACAAACCAACGAAGTAATTCCATCCCCAATGGTCCACAGATTAAAATCTGTGGAATATTCTGAACCATTCATGAACATCACAGCAAATATGATTAAAACATTTATGGCCCCCACGTAAATAAGGAGCTGTGCAGCAGCTACAAAATGGGAATTTGATAGAATATACAATAAAGATATACAAACAAGAACAAATCCTAAGGAAAAGGCTGAAAATATTGGGTTGGGAAGTAATATCACTCCCAGACCTCCTAATAGAAGACCGGATCCCAGAAAAACTAAAAGAAAATCATGTATTGGTTCAGGCAAATCCATTATATTTTGTAAAATAAGAAAAAAATCGAAATGCTTTTCATGACCTTATTAACTTAACCAGGGAATTTTTTTAATATCTTTGTAATAGAGTTAAATTCTAATCTAATGGATATGAATTGATGTAGATACAATTTTTGGACAATTTCATTTTTTTTCGTTAATTCTAAAGTGTATTTTGAGCCTATCCATTTCAATAAATAAAGTAATTAAAATCTATTTTATTAGATTAAGAGAATGAGCCTTAAAAATTATTATATTATATAATAAAGTAATAAAGTTTTTTAATTATATAAAGATAAAGAATATAATTCAAAAATTTTGAATTATTTTTTAATAAAATTAAGGGGTTTACTCATTTTTTGTTTGAGGTAAATTCAAAATTGTTCGAATAGTATAATCGTCAATTATTGACATTGGTAAACGACCCAAAGCTATTTGATTATAATTCAATTCGTGACGATCATAAGTTGAAAATTCATATTCTTCCGTCATTGACAAACAATTTGTTGGACAATACTCAACACAGTTACCACAAAATATACAAATTCCAAAATCAATACTGTAATTAAGCAATCGTTTTTTTCGAATATTAGTTTCAAATTTCCAATCAACAACAGGCAGATCTATAGGACATACTCGAACACATACTTCACAAGCAATGCATTTATCAAATTCAAAATGGATTCGACCACGGAAACGCTCCGATGTTATTAATTTTTCATAGGGATATTGAACAGTTACAGGTAAACGATTTGTGTGGGATAAGGTAATCATGAAACCTTGACCAATGTACCTTGCAGCCCGTATGGTTTGTTGACCGTAATTCATGAACCCGCTTATCATAGGAAGCATAACGTAAATATCTATGAATAATTTTATCTTTATTTCTTTCTCTTGTTTAAAACAAGTAATGAATATTGGATTCTTTTTTTTTTTTTATTTACAGTGAAAAAAGTTGGAAAGAAGTTGTTAATAATAGATTACCGAGGGAAATAGGTAAAAGAAATTTCCATCCAAGGTTTAATAGTTGGTCCATTCTTAGCCTAGGTAAAGTCCATCTTGTTGTGATAGAAATGAACAAGAACAAATAAGTTTTAGCTAATGTAATAAAGATACCAATTGTTCTTGCAATAATTTGATCCCTTTCAAATAGTTCAAGAATAGATATAGACGGAATAGAAATATTCCAACCGCCCAAGTATAGAACTGTTACAAATAATGCCGAAACTAATAGATTTAGATAGGAAGCAACGTAAAATAAACCAAATTTGATACCTGAATATTCAGTTTGATAACCTGCTACTAATTCTTCTTCGGCTTCTGGTAAATCAAAAGGTAACCTCTCGCATTCTGCTAGGGAAGAAATTAGAAAAATGATAAAACCTATAGGTTGACGCCACAAATTCCATCCCCAAAAACCATATTTTGATTGTGCCTCAACTATATCAACTGTACTTAAACTATTAGATAATCCTAGTCGGTGATAACATTACTATTCCCACCGCTATTCCAAAACCGTACATGAGGTCTTCGCCTCATACGGCTCCTCTGGGGCCACAAATAAATCTAAGGACCAGATTAGTATTATTTATATGGATATGGTGTGTTGTAAAATAGATGAAATAAAAATCTATCTGGAGGTCCCGAATTATACCAATGGAATTCTGTCTGCTCTAAACTCTCTAATAATAAACATAAAAAAAAGCGCGTCGGAATTCATCTCATCCTTTACGAATTCAAATTTCTATTTGTTGAGTAATAACTTAATTCTTCAATAAAATACTCCTTGTAAAAAAATAGGTATTTCAGTCCATCGTTGTTTTCAATTACGAAAAAGAATTAGACATCTTATTAGTTTATTATTGATGACAGAAATTCTATTATGTTTGTGAAATATATGAAAGAAAGAAAAAAAAAAAGATCCTTGTTTCGTTCCTATTCTTCTTTATTGAGATTGAGAAATGAGAAAAAAAAAAAGTTGGTGGACTTAAAAAATAAAGGATTATTTCGTTTCTGATAGTAATTACGTTTATCGGTGGATAGGAGCATACTCTGAATCGGAATCTTGGAGAGTACTGTCTGATCATTTCTACCAATTTAAAGCCCCAATTAACCTTCTTTTTTCTTTTTTTTTTTGTTATCTTATGTTATGCATAAATATCCTTTTAACTTTGATTAATCTCTATTACTAATTCTTTGTGTATTTTGGTGTTTCTAACCATCCACTCACTTTTGCCTAATCCCCGCTCACTTCATAATACATGTATCTTAATCTATATAACTGATAGTGAAAACGTCATACGGTTAATTTTTTGAACCCGCTTCAAGCCAGGATGACTAATCAACCAATCTTGGGGTAAAGTGATTCTGACGCTTATGTTTATTTCCGTTTAACCCTTGTACATAGGAAATGAGACTCAATCTTTCTTTTTACTGCGAATTTCTAAGCCGTTTTTTTTCACTCATATATAACTATCAAATTTCCTTTATTAACATTAATCCGAAAGAGAAATATATATTCAATTCTTTCAACTTATTTGTCTAGAAGGAAAAGAATAGGAAAAAGCAAAGTTTATGTTTCAACGAATCGCACGTAGAGATATTGATAAAACACATAGAGTTAATGGTATTTCATAACTAATCGATTGGGCAGCAGCTCGCAGACCACCTAAAAAAGAATATTTATTATTTGACCCATATCCTGACATAAGAAGTCCAATAGGAGCAATACTTGAGATGGCAATCCATAAAAAAATACCGATATTGAGATCCGCTAGAACAAGGTGATTGCTAAAAGGAATTACTGAATAACTTAGTAAAATTGAGATAACTGCTATAGACGGTCCAATACTAAATAAAGGAGTATTTCCTCTAGATGGACGAAGATTCTCTTTGAAAAGTAGTTTTGTCCCGTCTGCTAGAGCTTGAAGAATTCCTAAAGGGCCGGCGTATTCAGGCCCAATACGTTGTTGTATCCCTGCAGATATTTCTCTTTCTAACCACACAATTACTAGTACACCTGTTGTGATCCCCAATATAAGAGAAAATATAGGGACAAATACCCATATGACTCCATAGCCCTCTTTTAAAGATTCCAATCTGACAAAAGAATTGATAGTTTGTACTTCTGTTGTATCAATTATCATTTTAACGATCAACTTCTCCCATAATTATATCTATGCTACCGAGTATCGTCATAATATCAGCCAATTTCATTCTTTTAACTAGTTCAGGAAGAATTTGCAAATTAATAAAACCCGGTGGTCGGATTTTCCATCTCCAAGGAAAACCACTTTGATCCCCTATCAGAAAAATTCCCAATTCCCCTTTTGGAGCTTCGACTCTTACATAAAGTTCTTGTTTCGACAATTCAAAAGTAGGAGAAGGTTTTTTACTAATGAATCGGTATTCAAAATCATTCCATTCTGGATTCCTTTTTCTATCAAAGCCTCTCCTTTCTAAATTCTCATAGGGACCCCCCGGAATTCCTTCCAGAGCCTGTTGAATAATTTTTATGGATTCCGTCATTTCGGTAAGTCGTACTAAATAACGAGCTAATGAATCTCCTTGTTTTTGCCACTGAATTTCCCATTCAAATTCATCGTAACACTCATAACGATCAACTTTACGAAGATCCCATTGTATTCCGGATGCGCGTAGCATTGGTCCGGATAAACCCCAATTTATTGCTTCTTCCCCACCAATAATCCCTACTCCTTCAACTCGTTCTAAAAAAATAGGATTTCTTGTAATAAGTTTTTGATATTCAACAACCTCCGTTAAAAAATAATCGCAAAAATCCAAGCATTTATCTACCCAACCATGAGGTAGATCAGCCGCTATTCCTCCGATACGAAAATAATTATGCATCATTCTCATACCGGTGGCAGCTTCGAATAGATCATATACAAATTCTCGTTCTCTGAAAATATAGAAAAAAGGAGTCTGTGCACCAATATCTGCCATAAAAGGGCCGAGCCATAAGAGATGAGAAGCTATACGACTCAATTCCAGCATAATTACTCTGATATAGCTGGCCCTTTTAGGAACTTGAATATTTCCCAATTGTTCTGGGCCATTTACGCTTATTGCTTCTGTAAACATAGTAGCTAAATAATCCCATCGCGTTACATAAGGTAAATATTGTATAATTGCTCGGTTTTCTGCAATTTTTTCCATTCCTCTGTGTAAATAACCCAATATTGGTTCACAGTCAACAACATCTTCACCATCTAGAGTAATGATTAGGCGAAGAACACCATGCATGGATGGATGGTGAGGCCCCATATTGACTATCATAAGATCCTTTCTTGTAACTGGTATATTCATAAGTTTTTCCTTGATTTATTCTTGCATGAATTAAGTTGCTCAAAAAGAAGTTTATCAACAAATTCAAGATTTAATAAATTAACTAATTAACAATTTTTGAATTTAACGATTTTTTGATTCCCGAATATCCAACTGATTAATTAATTCTTTATAACGTACTCTATTTTTTTTTGACAAATAAACCAGCAGTCGTTGACGTTTTCCCAGAATTTTCCGTAGACCTCTCTGAGATAAATAATCTTTTCTGTGCAATTCCAAATGTGAAGTAAGTCTTCGTATCTTATTAGTAAAACTGAATACTTGAAATTCAACGGATCCCGAGTTTTCTTCTTTTTGTTCTTGAAATGAAATGAATGAATTTTTTATCATAAAAAGAAATCCTCCTTTTTTTGAATATGAATTTAAGGATATGAATTTAACGGATCAGTAATAGTAATAATAATGCTAGTTTTTTTTTGTACAAGGATCTTAATTTAATTACCAACTTCTTTTATTCTGAATTTTATCAAATAAAAAATGAATTAACCTAATTCTGAATTTGATTCGGATAGGTATCCAAAACTTATGCTATTTTTTCTAAAAAAAAATTTAATTTTAGATCGAAAATAAAAAGATTCCCTTAATTGTTTTATGGATCAGATTCATATCTATGTCATTCATTAAATTAATCTCATGTAATAAAATTAATCTCATGTATAAAGATGGAATTTAAAACAATCCATCTGATGCTGATGTGTGCATACATTAGTTTTCATATACCGTAAATTATACATTATATATAGGAAAATTGATCTATTATCAATGAATTTGAAATCGCGGGTACATATGTATTCTTATCATACTGAAACGATTTCCATTATTGGTATTAAAACAATAGCGATTCATACAAGCTAAATCTTCTAATCGAAAATTAGGCCAAAGAAAGAACTTCAATTTTATTAGGTTATTTTTATCTCTATCAAAATCTTTCTTTTTATTCAAAACTTGATCACAGTTTTGAATATTTTTATCAAATGTTGAATTTCTATCCCTAGCGTTTCTATTTTTTAATTTGAAACAAATTAGAATTCGAAATTCTCTACGTCGTTTAGGGGATAGAATATTTTCAGGGACAAAGAAATCATAATGATTTTTCTTTCTATTTCCAGTTTTTTTTTTAGATTTTGTAATGGATTTATCCAAATTCTTTTTATCAATATAGCTTTTTTTTTTGTATCTTTCACTGATTTGGTGCTTTTTTTTATGAACCAATGAAATACCAATGGTTCTATATATAATAAGTTGTCCATCATGTTTTACAGACAGACGAACAGGTTCAATAATCAATATTCCTTTTTTCATTAAGTTTGCAAAAGTTAAATTTTTCTCAATTATTAGATTGTCTAGGTGCATTTCTCCTCTTTGAATAGAAGATATAGCAATTTCATTTGGATTTTTCAGTCTAAGCAAGAGACAATATACTTTTATATTATTGAGAATTTTTGGATTTAAAAAATCATTCCATCGCAATTGAAAACGCAAATACCTTGCAAAAAAGAAAGAAAGTTCCGCTTCTGTATTGCTTTTGTATTTTTTTTTACGTTTTTTTATTTTTGATTTTGCATAATTTTCGTCAATATTTTTTTCTTGGTTTGATAGAACTGATTCAGGATTTTTTTGTTTTTCTTTATCTGATTCAAGCTTTCCTTGGTCTGCAGATTTTTTTTCTTCTTGATTTAGATTAGAAAATCGAAGGGATTTTTTTTCATTTGATGGTATAAAATTTTTTTTTTTTCTAGTGAGATTTTTTTTATTTTCTTTAAAATTGAAAATTTCATTAAAATTGAAAAGAAGTAATTTGATTGGTATGATCCACGGTTTCATTTTATATGTACTAGAAAACAAGACAAATTCTGGAAAGAACCAAAATTCCAGATTTGCTATACGACGACTTAGTATTTCTTCATTCATTCCCATCCAATCAAAAAGGGTTCGTTTTTGATTGGCAGTGGCAAGACCCTTGTTATTTCTTTTATCACTTCTTTGATAATTATGAACTTTAGTGTTAATATTTTTTTTACTCTTGGTATCGAACCAGGACTCAATCTTTACTTTTTTTCTAAACCAAAAGTTGAGAAGTCTCCAATCCAAATATTTTCTTTCTTCTATACCACGAATATTATATTTTCCTAGAAAACTAGAGACTAGATAATTATCTATAGGAATGCCTATAGGAGGTATATCAAAATTTTTTTCTTTAGAATTCATTTTTTTATAGCAAAAAAGATTATATATATAATCTTTTTTTAAATTTTCGTTTTGATTTAATAATGAGTCTGCCTCAAAATCATTTTGTTTTTTGTAATTAAAACATTGGTCTTTTTCATATGAATCTTCTTTGTTTAAATTTTGATTTGGAACTAGAGCGCCTTGGTTGATTTTATTTTTCCATTTTTCGGCTACTAATCTAGCCCATGCCCTATGAGGTAAATTGTATTGATAATGACTTCTTAACCAGTTTTTCCATTGATTTATTTCGCAATTTAAAAAGGTTTTATATTTCAATTCATAATGAAAGATTCCCTGTTCTTCAATAAAATGTTTTATTTGATTTTTAACAAAAAAGGATGTTACGCATCTTTTATATTGTTTATATTGAAGGACATTCGTTAACTTATAGAAGTTAATAACTTGAATTTGTGATAATTTGTAAAATACATATGCTTGTGACAAAGAGGATAGGTCATAACAATTTTTTTCATTTTTTTTTTTATTGGATATTAATTTTTTGAAAGTTGAAATAAAATAAATGGTTTTTTTTTTTTTTTCTTCATTTTTTTCATTCTTGTAAATATATTTATTAAGAATTCTTTTTGTTGATTCAAAAAAAAGTTGTGTAGTGATTCTTGGAATATTAATGATACCTAGAAAAATACCCTTATATACTCGTTCGATGAAAAATTTTATAAAAAAAAAGAATTTACGAATTAATCGAGTATTTTTTCTTTTTAATATCTGCCAATTTTTTTTTGATGATTCTATTATTTTAGAATGATAACTTGGTTTGTTAGAACTATTACTTATGTTTTTCTTTTCTTTTGGAATTTCTTCTATTTGATTTCTAATTGTCTTTGTTCTATCAATCAAATTTTTCATTTTGTTTTCAGTGGGTGAAGAATTTGTCCACTCCATGGATCGATTTTGAACAGACAGTTCATCAAAAATCTGATTATTCCTTATTGAATCTTTTTTAGTTTTATTTAATTCATATATTTTTCTCAGGCCAAATAATGGAATTAGATTTCGTTTTGAAAGGTCTTTTATTTTTCCTTTTAGAAATATAAGGTTTTTGATAATCCAGTTTTGAATTTCTTTTGCGATTTTTAGAAAAATTTTTGCTCTTTCTTTAAAAATCCTTAAAAGCATAAAAGACTTCGTTTTGAATTTTTTCATTTTTTTTTTGAATTCTTTAGAAATAGGTGCAAAAAAAGCAGGCTGTTTTCGGGCAGAACCAAAAGGTAGTTCTGTTTCCATCCCCCAAACAGTTAAAAAACAAAAATCATTCTTTTCCCCCTTGTCTTTCGTTTTTTTCAGTCGCGACTTATGAGATGATTGGAATTTAGATTTGTGCCAAGGTTTAAGACAAAAAGGAAATAGGATTTTTATTTGAATACCATCCGTCAACCAGTTTCTTGGAAATTCTCTTTCTGATAGTGGAACCCCATTATAGGTGCATTTAAGATAGGTTTCTCGTTTCCAATCCTTTAAATCTTCAGACCATTCAGGAAATTGAAATAATAAAATACGGACGATATTTTTAATTATTATCAATAAAGGTAATAGAATATATTTTCTAAGAATTGATTGAGTTATTAAGAGACAACCTCTTATTATTTGAGCAAATAGCAAGCTATCCCAAGCTTCTGCAATTTCTATTCGTCTTTTTTCTTCTCTTTTTGATTTTTCCTTTTTTTCCTCCTCTTTTTTTTCGATTTTTTTTGTTTTTTCTTCAGTATAATTAGAATTAGAAATTTTTTTTTTTTCGTTTTTCCATATCAAATTTCTAACAATCTTTTTCATCAACCCCCATATATCAAATGAAAAAAAAAAAGGTTTGTCTATTCTATCCAAAAAAAATGGGGAATGTACATTTGCCTGAAACAATTTCCCAATAACCGTTTTACGCCTTTGTGCACGCATGGACCCTTTAATTATCTCTCGACGAAAATCAGATTGTTGTGAATAACGGATCAAAGCCACTTCTTCTTTTTGATCAGAATTTTTCTTATTTTTGATATTAGTATCAATATCCTTATCCTTATCCTTATCCTTATCCTTATCCGACTGTTTATCAGTAAAAATTACTACACGTTTTGCTTTTCTTGAACGAATTTCCGGATCCCTTGATACGGGTATGTCTTCCTCATCTTCCTTTTCCAATTCTTCTAACTCACTCATTAATGTGAGCGACCATCGAGGAACTTTTTTATTGATTTCAGGGAAATCCATCAAATTTTTTATAAGAGTTTGATTATTGTTATCAGCCATAACAACATCAAATAAAAATTTGAAAATTTTTATTTCTTCTTCTGAATAAATTTGTTGGGGTTCTGAGAAAAAAGAAAGTCTTTTCTCTATTGAGAATGATTTTCTATTAAACTTTTCTATTGTTTGCTCAAATTTGTGATAATTAATATTAAGAAGTATACCATGAATCTTGTTTATCCAAGATCTT